ATCTTTGGACCAAAAACAAGCAAGAGGCGGAATACCACAAAGAGAAAGTGTACCTAATAAAAAAGCGGTTTTGGTAATTGGGATATGTTTTGTTAAACCCCCCATATAAACCATATTTTGACTTTTATTTGGAGAATATCCAACAAGAGTTTCCATTGAATGAATAACGGATCCGGATCCTAAAAATAATAATGCTTTCGAATAAGCATGAGTAATCAAATGAAATAAAGCACTTCGATAAGACCCCATACCTAGAGCTAACATCATATAACCCAATTGAGACATTGTGGAATAGGCTAAACCTCTCTTAATGTCTTTTTGAGCAAGGGCAAAAGTAGCCCCGAATAATATTGTTATTACTCCTACCAAAGAGATGAAATTCATTATGTGAGGGATGACTATGAAAAGAGGAATAAGCCGAGCTACAAGAAAAATGCCCGCAGCTACCATAGTAGCAGCATGTATAAGAGCCGAAATCGGAGTAGGCCCCTCCATGGCATCCGGTAACCATACATGAAGGGGAAATTGTGCAGATTTAGCAACCGCACCGGAAAATAATAGAACGGCACAGAAAGTAACAAATAAAAAATTGACTTCATTATTATTATTAGAAAGCAAGTTATTGAATATTTTGAATAAATCTCGAAATTCGAAACTCCCTGTTATCCAATAAAAACCTAAAATTCCTAATAATAAACCAAAATCCCCAACACGATTAGTTACAAATGCCTTTTGGCAAGCATTTGCAGCAACAGGCCGTGTGAACCAAAACCCTATTAATAGATATGAACACATTCCTACCAATTCCCAAAAAATATAAATTTGTATCAAATTAGAACTAGTAACTAATCCTAACATAGAAGTACTGAAAAAACTCATATAAGCATAAAATCTCAAATATCCTTGATCATACGACATATAATTATCACTATAAATAAGAACCATAATTCCAATAGTAGTGATTAATATTGACATAATAGAAGTAAGCGGGTCGATCAAGTAACCGAATTCTAAAGAAAAATCATTATTAATGATCCAAGACCATACATATTGATAGATAGAACTGCCATTTATTTGCTGAATAAACAGATTGATCGAAAAAATCATGACTATACTTAACAAAAAAACACTTTGAAAAGCCCACATACGGCGAAGACTTTTTGTTGCCGACGGAAAAAGAAGAAGTCCCGCTCCTATTAACATAGGAACTGGAAGTGGAAGGAAAGGTATTATCCACGAATATTGATATGTCTGTTCCATAAAAAAGTTTTTTATTCTTAATTGATTGTTTCCGATTTACCGGATCCTACCCCCTTTCAATTTCAAAACAAAAGGGGTCAATAAAAAAATCAAGAGATGTACTAACTTAAAGATATTTTTCGAATTTTATATATTATCTGGGTCTTTTCAAATTAAATATTAAAATAAAGAAGTTACAATTGGGCAAATGATATGACCTACTTGCTCATAAAAAGCGAATTTAGTTATTAACTAAGATTTGTTTATACAAATTTAGTTATTAACTAAGATTTTTCTTAAAATAACGAAAATACAAAATTTCATTATTATTAAATCACTTTATATTCATAAATTAATGATAAAAAATTACACTAAAAAGAAATCTGATATGAATCGATATGAATCATAGGATTAACTAAGGTACAATTTTTGTACAAATCTCGCTTTTTAGTCAGTTTGTTCCAAATCATTAACTAGTTTCAGTATGAAACTGATTGATTAGTTTCCGTTTCAATAAAAAAACATTTATAGGAAACGCTATAATATCTAACATTTTATATTTTCTATAAGATTTAAAGATTTATTTTTATATTTATCAAAAAAGGGGGTAAAATAAAATAAAATTTAATAAAAAAATAACGAAGATTTTTTTTAACAAAACGTGTATCTTTTAACGGATTCATTACTTTAATTACTAGTTTGATTCGAATTTTAAAATGGAATTTCGAAGTATTATTTACTCAAGTTTGACCAATTAATAGAAAAAATTAAAGTTTTCATTAGGCTTTTCATTAGGCAATGGGTTCTTAAAGGGTTCTTAAATCCTTCGGTCTATTTTATGTAGAAAAAAAATTTAATTATATTTTTATAGTAAGATTTTGTATGATTTTCGCATATTTTTTATCTATATATATATATATTTTTTTTTGTTTTCTCTAGATAATATATATTATATTATCTAATTATTCTCTAGAAAATAACTAGATAATGAATATATTCGTTTTGACCAATAGATGTCTTTCACATCCAACTATAACAACGAGTAACCTCTTAATTTTTAAATGGCAGTTCCAAAAAAACGTACTTCTCTATCAAAAAAGCGTATTCGTAAAAATATTTGGAAAGGGAAGGGATATTGGGCAGCCTTAAAAGCGTTGTCATTAGGTAAATCTCTTTCTACCGGAAACTCAAAAAGTTTTTTTGTGCGACAAAAAAAGTCATAAAATAAAACATTGGAATAATCCGAATATAAAAACAGGCC